TTTTATATATTTATAGAAAAAAAATTAGAAATGGTTTATATATATATATATATATATATTAAATATTTAATTTATTAATATTAAAAAATTATAATAAATATTTAAATATATTATTAATATTAATAATAAATTAAATTTATTTATTAATTATTAATTTTAATAATTAATTATTTATTTAATTGAATATATATTGATTTAATTTTTATTTTAATTTTTAATATAAATTAAATAGGAAAAAAAAAAGTAAATAATAAAAATTTAATAATTTATATTAAATTTTATATATATAAAAAAAAAAAAAAAAAATTCTATGGTAAAAAATTTACTATTAAATAAATTTTTTATGGTTTAAAAATTTTATTGTAAATTTATTTTGCATATAAATTTTAGTAGTAATTTTTAATTATTTTAATAATAATTAAATTTAAATATGTAGTAATTAATATTAAAAATTTAAGAAATTAAGATTTAGTAATATTTAAATTAATAACAAATTTTGTGCCAGCAGTTGCGGTTAAACAAAAATTAAATTAAATTTTATTAGTAATTAATAAATAATTTTTAATTGTTAATTAAATGTTAGATTATTAAGTGAAATTTTAATTTAATTAAAATTAATTTATAAATTATAATTTAATAAATTTTATAAATAAACTAGGATTAGATACCCTATTATTAAAAACTTAAATTAATAATGCTAAAATATTAAGTAATTATTTATTGAAACTTAAATAATTTGGCGGTATCTTAGTTCATTTAGAGGAATCTGTTTAATAATTGATAATCCACGAATAAATTTACTTAATTTATTATTTTGTATATCGTTGTTATAAAAATATTTTTAAATAATTAATAATATTTAAAAATTTTAAATAAAAATTAAATCAGATCAAGATGCAGATTATAATTAAGAATATAATGGATTACAATAAATTTATTTAATAACTAATATTAATTTGTAAAAATTAATTGAGGGTGGATTTAAATGTAATTTTATTTAATTTATTAAAATGATTAAAAATTAAGATATGTACATATTGCCCGTCGCTTTCATAAATAAATTGGAATAAGTCGTAACAAAGTAGAGGTACTGGAAAGTGTTTCTAGAAATAACAAATTAGAGCTTGAAAAAGTATTTCATTTACATTGAAATGATATTGAATTTATTCAATTAATTTGAAAATAAAAAATTAATAATTTTATAAATAATAAAAATAATTTTAATATTATAAATGGGGGTTTTAGTATTAATAAAAAAAAAATTATAAAATTTATAGTGAATTAGTATTGTAAAAGAATTTTTAAATAATAAATGAAAATAAATTTTATTAAAAGTAAATTTTATTTATTGTATCTTGTGTATCAGAGTTTATTAATAATAAAATTTGAATAAATTATATCTCGAATTTAAAAGAGATAATTAATTATAAAAGTTATTGTTGCATAAATATTTTAAATAATTAATTTGAAATGAAATGTTAATCGTTTTTAAAAATATCTAGTTTTTTTAGAAAAAAATTTAATTTTATTTTTTTTTTATGCTAAATTAATTAATTAATTTAGCATAAAAAAAAAATTATATTTTAAGGGATAAGCTTTAAATTAAATTTTTATAATTTTTATTAAATAGAATTAAAATTTTTAAAATTTATATTGTTTATAATTTTTAATTTATTATAAATTAATTTTAATTAAATTAAAATTTTTTAAAAATTTAATTTTTTATATAAAAATATTTTTTAATTTAATAAAAATAATTATAATGATAAAATTAGTATTTAAATAATAAAAAAAAAATTAATATTTAAAATAATTAATTTTAAGGAATTCGGCAAATATTTATATTCACTTGTTTATCAAAAACATGTCTTTTTGAGAATAATTTAAAGTCTAATCTGCCCACTGATGTAATATTAAAGGGCTGCAGTATATTGACTGTACAAAGGTAGCATAATCAATAGTCTCTTAATTGGTGACTTGTATGAAAGATTGGATGAGATATAAACTGTCTCAATTTTATAAAAATAATTTAATTTTTTGATTAAAAAGTCAAAATAAATTTAAAAGACGAGAAGACCCTATAGAGTTTAATAAATTTAAATACTTAAAGTTAAATATATATTTAATAGCTAAAATTATTAAATTTATTTTGTTGGGGTGATAAAAAAATAAGAAAAACTTTTTTATTTTGAAAACATATATAAATGAATATTTGATCCAAAATTATTTTGATTAGTAGAAAAAATTACCTTAGGGATAACAGCGTAATTTTCTTTTTTAGTTCAAATAATAAAGAAAGTTTGCGACCTCGATGTTGGATTAAGATAAAATTTAGGTGCAAAAGTTTAAAATTTTGATCTGTTCGATCATTAAAATCTTACATGATCTGAGTTCAAACCGGTGTGAGCCAGGTTGGTTTCTATCTTTATAAAAATAAAATATTTTAGTACGAAAGGAATAAATATTTAAATTAAATTTAAATATATTGAATTTTATTAATTTATTTATTTAAAACTATTTTGGCAGAAAAGTGTAATGGTTTTAGAAATCATAAATATATAAAATTATTTATATAGATAGTAAATGATAATAATTGATTTAATTTTAATTTTTTTAGGTTTATTGATTATAATTTTAGGGGTATTAATTGGGGTGGCTTTTTTAACTTTATTAGAGCGTAAGGTTTTAGGATATATTCAAATTCGTAAAGGTCCTAATAAAGTTGGTATAATAGGAATTTTACAGCCTTTTTCTGATGCTATTAAGTTATTCACTAAAGAACAAACTTATCCTAGTTTTTCAAATTACTTATCTTATTATTTTTCTCCTGTAATTAGATTTATTTTATCTTTAATAATTTGAATAATAATTCCCTATTATTTTAATTTAATTAATTTTAATTTAGGAATTTTATTTTTTTTATGTTGTACTAGTATAGGGGTATATACAGTGATGATTGCTGGTTGATCTTCTAATTCAAATTATGCTTTATTAGGGGGCTTACGGGCTGTAGCTCAAACTATTTCTTATGAAGTTAGATTAGCATTAATTATGATATCTAGAATTATTATAGTTATAAATTTTAATATATTAGTTTTTAGCTACTATCAAAATTTAGTTTGATTTTTATTTTTAATATTACCTTTAAGAATATGTTGATTTTCATCTAGATTGGCAGAAACTAATCGAACTCCATTTGATTTTGCAGAAGGTGAGAGAGAGTTAGTTTCTGGATTTAATATTGAATATAGAAGTGGGGGGTTTGCTTTAATTTTTTTAGCTGAATATTCGAGTATTTTATTTATGAGATTATTATTTGTTTTAGTATATTTAGGGGGTTATAGATTGAATTTTTTTTTTTATTTAAAATTAAGATTAATTTCTTTTCTATTTATTTGAGTTCGGGGGACTTTACCTCGATATCGTTATGATAAATTAATATATTTAGCTTGAAAAATTTATTTACCTTTATCTTTAAATTTTTTAATATTTTATATTGGATTAAAAATTTTTTTATTATAATATTAATAATATTTTTAGTATAAATTAATAGAATTTTTTATTCTTTCTTAAGTTTTCAAAACAAATGCTTTAACAAGCTCATTAATTAGTTAATTAAAAATAATATTATCTCAATAAATTCTTATTAATGGATTAACAATATAATAGGAAAAATATAATACTGTTAAAATTTGTCCTGTAATAATATAGGGGTCTTCTACTGGTCGAGCTCCAATTCATGTTAGTAAAATAATTGTTGTAACTATTATTCAGAATAAAATTTGGTTAATAGGATAAAATTGAATTCCTTGTATTTTTTTAAAAAAAGTTATAGGTAAAATAATTAAAATTAAAATTGATAATACTAATGCAATTACCCCTCCTAATTTATTAGGGATTGATCGTAAAATAGCATATGCAAATAAGAAATATCATTCTGGTTGAATATGGATTGGTGTAACTAATGGGTTGGCAGGAATAAAGTTATCAGGATCTCCTAGTAAATAGGGATTAGTTAATGTTAATAAAATTAATATAAATAAAATTAAAATGAAGCCAATTATATCTTTAAAAGTAAAAAAAGGATGAAATGGAATTTTATCTAAGTTTCTATTGATTCCTAATGGATTATTTGATCCAGTTTGATGTAGAAATAATAAGTGAATTATTGTTATTATTAAAATAATAAAAGGTAAAATAAAATGAAAAGTATAAAATCGGGTTAATGTTGCGTTATCAATAGCAAATCCACCTCAAATTCAATTTACTAATATTGTTCCTAGGTATGGGATAGCAGATAATAAATTAGTAATAACAGTTGCTCCTCAAAAAGATATTTGACCTCAAGGTAAGACATAGCCTATAAAAGCTGTTGCTATAAGAAGGAATAAGATAATAACTCCTACTATTCATGTATATTTAAAATTAAATGATTCATAATAAATACCTCGTCCAATATGAATATAAATACAAATAAAAAAAAATGATGCACCATTTGCATGAAGGGTTCGAATTAATCATCCATAATTTACATTTCGGCAAATATAGTTTACTCTATAAAAAGCTAATTCAATATTTGCAGTATAATATATTGTTAAAAATAATCCTGTAATAATTTGAATTATTAAGCATATTGCTAATAAAGATCCAAAATTTCATAGTGATGAAATATTTGAAGGAGTAGGTAAATCAATTAATGATCCATTAATAATTTTAATAATTGGGTGAGTTTTTCGAATTGGTTTGTAAATATTTATCATTAGTTAAAAGAAGATCGTAATGGCCCATAAAAAATATTAGTAATTTTTACTATAGCAATTAAGGTAATTAATAAGTAAATAATTATTATTATTATAATTAAAAATGTTTGATTATTATATAATTTAGATAAGTTAATTTTATTTTCATTATTAAAAAATAAAAATATATTAAATATATTATTTATTTCTATATTATTGATATTAAAATTTAATCAATTTAAATTATTTATTAAAAATAATCTTAAAATACAAATAAAAAAAATTGATAAAAAAAAAGTTATTTTTATATTAAAAGAAATTGAAAATATTTCATTTGATGCAATTCTAGACACATAAATAAATAAAACTAATAAGCCTCCTAAGAAAGTTAAAAATAGAATATAAGAGAATCAATAAGTTGATATTATAATTCCTGAAATTAAACATGTTAATATTGTTTGAATTAAAATTATTAATCCTATTGATAAAGGGTGGGATAAAAATAATATAAAAAAGGAAAATAAAATAATTAATAATGAAAAAAATATTTTTAAGATTTCAAAGAGTAGTTTAATAAAAATAATAATTTTGGAGATTATTGATAAAGAGGTATCTTTTTCTTTGATGATTTTAAAGATATATTCTTATTTTTGATTTACAAGACCAATGTTTTAAAATTAAACTATAAAAACTAATGATAATTATAATAAATATATTAATTTTAGTGATATTTATATTTATTTTAGGAAATATAATTTTTGTTTCTAAACATAAGCATTTATTAATTGTTTTATTAAGTTTAGAATTTATTGTTTTAAGAATTTTTTTTTTTATAGTTATATTATTTAGTTATATTGAATATGAAATATATATATTAATAGTATTTTTAGTATTTTCTGTTTGTGAGGGGGCTTTAGGTCTTTCTATTTTAGTTTCAATAATTCGTACTCATGGCAATGATTATTTTCAAAGTTTTAATTTATTATAATGATAAAATTTTTTTTTATATTAATTTTTATAATTCCTTTATGTTTCAATTTTAATATATATTGAATGGTTCAAATAGTTATATTTTTAATAATATTTTTATTTATAAATTTAACATTAAATATTGAAAATTATTCTAATTTAAGATACATATATTCTTGTGATATTTTATCTTATGGTTTAATTTTATTAAGAATTTGAATTTGTATTTTAATAATTATAGCAAGAGAAAGTTTATACAAACAAAATTATTATTATAATTTTTTTTTATTTAATGTTATTTTTTTATTAATTATATTATATTTAACTTTTAGAGTAATAAATTTATTTATATTTTATTTATTTTTTGAAGGTAGATTAATTCCAACCTTAATATTAATTATTGGTTGAGGGTATCAACCTGAACGTATTCAGGCTGGAATATATTTATTGTTTTATACTTTATTTGTTTCTTTACCTTTATTGTTAGGGATTTTTTATATTTTTAATGAGATAAATTACATCATAATTTATTTTTTAAAATTTTTTAATTTTGATTTATATTTATTATATTTTTCTATAATTATAGCTTTTTTAGTAAAAATACCTATGTATTTTGTTCATTTATGATTACCCAAAGCTCATGTAGAAGCTCCTGTTTCAGGTTCAATAATTTTAGCTGGAATTATGTTAAAATTAGGGGGTTATGGCTTAATTCGTGTAATAGTTTTATTGCAAGAAATTGGTTTAAAATATAATATTATTTGAATTAGAATTAGATTAATTGGGGGATTTTATATTAGATTAAAATGTTTTTGTCAAGTAGATATTAAATCTTTAATTGCATATTCTTCAGTAGCTCATATAAGAATAGTAATTGGGGGAATTATAACTATAAATTATTGAGGGTTTATTGGTTCTTATATTTTAATGATTGGTCATGGTTTATGTTCTTCTGGTATATTTTGTTTAGCTAATATTAATTATGAACGATTACATAGTCGAAGATTATACATTAATAAGGGTATAATGAATTTTATACCTTCTATAAGATTATGATGATTTTTAATTATATCTTCTAATATAGCTGCTCCCCCATCTTTAAATTTAATAGGTGAAATTAGATTAATTAATAGATTGTTGAGATGATCTTGAATTTCCATATTAATATTAATATTGATTTCTTTTTTTAGAGCTGGCTATAGATTATATTTATATTCATATATTCAACATGGGAAATATTATTCAGGGATTTATAGTTTTTATACTGGCTTATCTCGAGAATATTTATTATTAATATTACATTGATTTCCTTTAAATATTTTAGTTATAAAAATTGATTATTTAATAATTTGATTTTAATTTAAATAATTTAATAAAAATATTGATTTGTGGTGTCAAAAATATGGTAAAATATCATTTTAAATTATTTTTAAGAATTCAATTTGTTTTGTTAGATTTTTTTTTTTATTTATATTAAGAATATTAAATTTTTTTATAATAGTTTATTTTATTATAAATAATATAGTAATTTTTTTAGAGTGGGAAATTATTTCTTTTAGATCTATAAGAATTGTAATAAGAATTTTATTAGATTGAATATCATTATTATTTATAATATTTGTTTTATTAATTTCTTCGGTAGTAATTTTTTATAGAAAAAGATATATAAGTTCTGAGTTAAATTTAAATCGATTTATTATTTTAGTTTTACTATTTGTATTTTCTATAATTTTATTAATTATTAGTCCTAATATTATTAGAATTTTATTAGGATGAGATGGTTTAGGTTTAGTATCTTATTGTTTAGTTATTTACTATCAAAATATTAAATCTTATAATGCTGGTATATTAACTGCTTTATCTAATCGTATTGGAGACGTTTTTATTTTAATAGTTATTGCTTGAATAATAAATTATGGAAGATGAAATTATTTATTTTATTTAAATTTTATAAAAAGTGATTATGCAATATTTATAATTAGCTTTATAATTATTATTGCAGCAATAACTAAAAGAGCTCAAATTCCTTTTAGATCTTGATTACCCGCAGCTATAGCGGCTCCAACCCCAGTTTCAGCTTTAGTTCATTCTTCAACATTAGTAACTGCAGGAGTTTATTTATTAATTCGTTTTAATTTATTATTAATTGATATAATATTTATAAAAATTTTAATATTATTGTCTGGGTTAACAATATTTATAGCAGGAATTTCTGCTAATTATGAGTTTGATTTAAAAAAAATTATTGCTTTATCTACTTTAAGACAATTAGGTTTAATAATAAGAATTTTAAGAATGGGTATACCTGATTTAGCTTTTTTTCATCTTTTAACTCATGCTATATTTAAAGCTTTATTATTTATATGTGCGGGGGTAATTATTCATATAATAATAGATATTCAAGATATTCGATTTATAGGGGGTATTGGTAACTTTATTCCTTTAACAGCTTTATGTATAAATATTTCTAATATAGCATTATGTGGAATTCCATTTTTAGCTGGATTTTATTCAAAGGATTTAATTTTAGAAATAGTAAGTTTAAGAAATTTAAATTTTTTTATTTTTTTATTATATTATATTTCTACAGGATTAACTATATTTTATAGTTTTCGTTTAACAATATATTTAATAATTAATAATTTTAATTTATTATCTATTTATAATTTATATGATGAGGATTTTACAATATTAAAAAGTATATTTATATTATTATTTATAAGAATTATTAGTGGAAGTTTATTAATTTGAATAATTTTTCCTTATCCTTATATAATTTATTTACCATTAAACTTAAAAATAATAGTAATTTATGTGAGAATTATGGGCATAGTTATAGGTTATTTAATTAGAAATATAAATATTTATTCAATAAATAAGTTTCTTTTTAGTTATGAAATAAGAAATTTTTTAGCTATAATATGATTCATACCTAGATTATCAACTTATGGGTTGAATTATTATTTCTTAAATATAGGTCAAATTATGTTAAAAAATATTGATATAGGGTGAAGAGAAATGTATAGAGGTCAAGGAATATATAAAATTTTAAAAAAATATTCAGTTTTTTATAATTTATTACAAATAAATAATTATAAAATTTATCTATTTAGATTTATTTTATGAATAATAATATATTTTATAATATTAATTTTAATATAATTTAAATAGCTTATAATTAGAGTATAATATTGAAGATATTAGGGAGATTGATTTAATCTTTAAATATTTATAAAAAATAATATTTTTATTTTTACAATGAAAATGTAATGTTTTAATAAACTATATAAATTAATAAGAAATATTAATGGAATTAAACCACTAAAAATTAAGTTAGCAGCTTAATTTTAAACTTTATATTTCATATTTAATTGGAATATAATTATTCAATAATATCATTAACAGTGATATACCTCTATTTTGGTTTCAATTAAAAATAAGGAGTTTATATAACTCTTTCTTTTAAGTCGAAATTAAATGCATAATTGCTTCTTATTTATAAGATAAATTGAAAATTCAATATTTTTTGAATGCAAATCAAATGTTTTATTTATAAACTATAATCCTAATTTAAATTAATTAGTTCAATTAAGTATATTTTGATTTCATTCATGAAATAATCCTAAAAGTAAAATTAAAATAAAAAAAAAACTAATTTTAGATCAAATAATAAAATTTGTTAATTTAAATAAATTAATAATTGGAAAAATTAATGCAATTTCTACATCAAAAATTAAAAAAATTACTGTAATTAAAAAAAAATGAAGAGAAAAAGGAATTCGAGCTGATGATTTAGGGTCAAATCCGCACTCAAATGGTGAGCATTTTTCTCGGTCTGAAAATGATTTTTTTGATAAAATAATAGATAAAAATATTATAATATTGGAAATTAAAATAATAAAAATTGATATATATATAATTAATAGAATTATTTATATTAAAAAATAATTAAACTTTTTGATTGGAAGTCAAATATACTAAATATATTATATAAATAATTAGTTTCCTCATCAGTAAATAGAGATATATAGGAATAATCAAACTACATCTACGAAATGTCAATATCAAGCTGCTGCTTCAAATCCAAAATGATGGTTTCTGGAAAAGTGGTAATTAATATGTCGAATAAAAGAGGTTAATAATAATACTGTTCCAATAATAACATGTAATCCATGACATCCTGTTGCCATAAAGAAAGTTGATCCATAAATTCTATCTGCAATAGAAAAAGGTGCTTCAAAATATTCATAGGCTTGTAAAATAGTAAAGTAAATTCCTAATATAATTGTAAAAAAAAGTCCTTGAGTTATTTGAGAATGATTATTTTCTATAATAGAATGATGAGCTCATGTTACAGTAATTCCTGATGTAATTAAAATAATAGTATTTAATAAAGGAATTTGAAATGGGTTAAAGGGGATAATTCCTGATGGAGGTCATATAGCACCAATTTCAATATTAGGCGATAATCTTCTATGAAAAAATGCTCAAAAAAAAGAAACAAAAAAAAAAATTTCTGAAACAATAAATAAAATTATTCCTCATCGTAATCCTTTTGTTACTAAAATAGTATGTTTACCTTGGAAAGTTCCTTCTCGACAAACATCTCGTCACCATTGATATAAAGTTAAAATAACAATAAAAAATCCAAGGAATAATAGATTTATATTAAAATTATGGAATCATTTTACTGCTCCTGTTACTAAAGTTATAACCCCAATAGCTCCGGTAAAGGGTCAAGGACTATAGTCAACTAAATGATAGGGGTGATAAAAATTATTTTTCATTAGTTTACTTCTCTAGAATATAATGTTCTAAGAATAGCGATAACATAGGATTGAATTACAGCTACAGCAGATTCTAAAATTAATAATAAAACTTGAATTATAACTAAAATTACAACAAAATAAAAAGATATTCTTGGTCCAGTTCCTCTTAATAAAGTTATAAGTAAGTGTCCTGCAATTATATTAGCTGTTAGTCGAACTGCTAAAGTTCCAGGTCGAATAATATTACTAATAGTTTCAATTAATACTATAAAAGGTATTAAAACATTAGGGGTTCCTTGAGGGATTATGTGAATAAATATATGTTGGGTATTATTAATTCAACCATAAAATATAAATCTTAATCATAAAGGTAATGAGATTGAAAGAGATAGTGTTAAATGACTAGTTCTTGTAAAAATGTAAGGAAATAATCCTAAAAAATTATTAAATAATACAAATGTAAATATAGAAATAAAAATAAAAGTTGATCCATTAGAGTTATTTCCTAATAATATTTTAAATTCCTTATGAAGTTTATTTAGAATAAAATTTCAAAAAAAATAAAATCGATTTGGAATTAATCAAAAAGAATATGGAATGAATATTAATCCAATAAAAGTTCTAATTCAATTTAAAGGTAAATATAATAAGTTAGTGGAGGGGTCAAAAATTGAAAAAAGATTAGTTATCATTTTCAAAATAAATTTTTATTTTTTTTTTGAAGAAAAAAAATATTTTTATTATTTTTATTAATAAAAATATAATAATTTATAATATTAAAAATAATAAAAATTAAAATAAAAAAGAAAAAAGAAAAAATTCAATTAATTGGTATTATTTGTGGGATAAAAGAATATTATATAAAATAATAATTTAAATTTGACATATTTATGTTATAAATTTAACTAATTCTTTAAATAAGTTCATTAGAAGTAAATGCTAATTTACTATAAAATGGTTTAAGAGACCAGTACTTGCTTTCAGTCATCTAATGATGAATAATTATTAATTCAATTAATAAAATTTTTAATTGAAATTCTTTCGATAACAATAGGTATGAAACTATGATTTGCTCCACAAATTTCCGAACATTGACCATAAAAAATTCCAGGTCGGTTGATGAAAAAATTTGTTTGATTTAATCGACCTGGATTGGCATCCACTTTAACCCCTAAAGAGGGGATAGTTCAAGAATGGATAACATCTGTAGCAGTAACTATAATACGAATTTGATTATTTATTGGTAAAACAATACGATTATCAACATCTAATAATCGAAAGTTATTTTCATTTATTTCATTTATAGGGGTTATATAGGAATCAAATTCAATATTATTAAAATCTGAATATTCATAACTTCAATATCATTGATGTCCAATAGATTTTAATGTAATTAAAGGGTTATTAAGTTCATCTAATAAATATAATAAACGTAAAGAAGGTAAAGCGATAAAAATTAATGTAATAGCTGGTAAAATAGTTCAAATTAATTCAATTATTTGTCCTTCTAATAAAAATCGATTAATATATTTATTAAAAAATAAGCTTATTATTAAATATCCTACTAAAATAGTAATTATAATTAAAATAATTAAAGTATGATCATGAAAAAAAATAATTTGTTCTATTAAAGGCGATGCACCATTTTGTAAGTTAAAATTAGATCATGTTGCCATTTCTAAAAAAAGGATAATCCTTTATAAATGGGGTTTAAATCCATTACATATAATCTGCCATATTAGAAATTTTTTAAAATTGGAAGTTCATTATATGAATGTTCTGCAGGTGGTAAATTTTGATATCATTCAATAGAAGATGGAAGATTTAATGAAAATAAAATTATTCGTTGATTAATTATTGATTCTCAGATAATAATTAATATTAATATTACAGCTAATAAAGAAATATATGATCCTAAAGAAGAAATAATATTTCAAGAAATATATGCATCAGGATAATCTGAATAACGACGAGGTATACCTGCAAGACCTAAAAAATGTTGGGGAAAAAAGGTTAAATTTACCCCAATAAATATAGTAAAAAATTGAATTTTTAAATAAAATGGATTTAAAGTTAATCCTGTGAATAGTGGATATCAGTGAATAAATCCTCTTATAATAGCAAATACTGCTCCTATAGAAAGAACATAGTGGAAATGAGCTACTACATAATATGTATCATGTAAAGCTACATCAATAGAAGAATTGGCTAAAATTACTCCTGTTAAACCTCCTACAGTAAATAAAAAAACAAATCCTAATCTTCATAAAATTGAAGGACTATAATTAATTTGAGTTCCATGGAATGTTGCTAATCAACTAAAAATTTTAATTCCAGTTGGTACTGCAATAATTATTGTTGCTGAGGTAAAATAAGCTCGAGTATCAATATCTATACCAACGGTGAATATGTGATGAGCTCAAACAACGAATCCTAGTAAACCAATTGCTATTATAGCATAAATTATCCCTAAAGAACCAAATGTTTCTTTTTTTCCTCTTTCTTGAGAAATAATATGAGAAATTATCCCAAATCCTGGTAAAATTAAAATATAAACTTCTGGGTGCCCAAAAAATCAAAATAAGTGTTGGTAAAGAATTGGATCTCCTCCTCCAGCAGGGTCAAAAAATGATGTGTTTAAATTACGATCTGTAAGAAGTATTGTAATAGCACCGGCTAAAACTGGTATAGATAATAAAAGTAATAGAGCTGTAATTCCTACCGATCACACAAATAAAGGTATTTGATCAAATGATATTCCATTAACTCGTATATTAATAATTGTAGTAATAAAATTAACTGCTCCTATAATTGATGAAATTCCTGCTAAATGAAGGGAAAAAATAGCTAAGTCAACAGATCTACCACCATGGGCAATATTAGATGAAAGGGGGGGGTAGACTGTTCATCCTGTTCCTGCTCCATTTTCTACAATTCTTCTTGAAATTAATAAAGTTAGTGATGGGGGGAGTAATCAAAATCTTATATTATTCATTCGTGGGAAAGCTATATCTGGAGCTCCTAGTATTAAAGGTACTAATCAATTACCAAATCCTCCAATTATAATAGGTATAACTATAAAAAAAATTATAATAAATGCATGAGCTGTAACAATAGTATTATAGATTTGATCATCTCCAATTAATGATCCAGGATTTCCTAATTCGGCTCGAATTAATAATCTTAGGGATGTACCTAATATTCCTGCTCAAATTCCAAAAATAAAATATAAAGTTCCAATATCTTTATGATTTGTAGAGTAAATTCATTTTCGCGAATTTAAATAAAATGGCTGAGGTTTAAGCGATAAATTGTAAATTTATTAACAAGAAATAATTCTTTTTTATTAAATTATTTAAGTCTTATATTCAAAATAATGATATAAAATTGCAAATTTTAAGGTATAATTATATTATTAAGGCTTAAAGAAATATTCTTTATAAATAATTTTGAAGATTATTAGTTTATTTTAACTTAAAACCTTAAAATTATATATAAAAAAAAGTTCTTAAAATTATACCTGAAATAGAGATTAATGATAAAAAATTAATAAAATATATTATTTTATTTTTAATAAAAATTTTTATTCATTTTAATTTTAAATAATTAAATATAAATGAAGAATATAAAATTCGAATATAAAAAAATAATATAATTAATCTTATTATAATTAAAATAAAAGTTAAAAAAAATAATTTATTTATTAGTAAAAAATTAATAATAATTCATTTGGGGAAAAATCCAATAAAAGGAGGTAAACCTCCAAGAGATAAAAAATTAATTAATAAAGATAATTTAATTATGTAATTAATATTTATAAAAAATAATTGATTAATAAAAAATATATTTATTAAATAAAATAAAAAACATATAATTCTAATTATAAATGAGTAAATAATAAAATAAAATAATCATAAATTTTCTCTAATTATTATTGATCCTAACATTCAACCTAAGTTATTAATAGAGGAAAAAGCTATTAATTTACGAAGGGAGGTTTGATTAAATCCTCCAATAGCTCCAATAATTGAATTTAAAATAATAATAATAATAAGAAAATTTTTATTGAAATAATAAGATATTAAAATAATAGGGGTAATTTTTTGTCAGGTTATTAAAATAAAATTATTAAATCAAGATAATCCTTCAACAATATTAGGGAATCAGAAATGAAAGGGGGCTGATCCTATTTTTATTAATAGTGATGAATTAATTATAATTGATAAAAAATTATTTATTTCAAAATTTTTGACTAAAATTATTTTTAAAATAATGCAAAATAATAAATTAATAGAGGCGATAGATTGTACTAAAAAATATTTTAAAGATGCTTCTGAAGATAAAATATTATTAGAACTATTAATTAATGGAATAAATCTTAATAAATTAATTTCTAATCCAATTCAACACCCAAATCAAGAATTAGAAGAAATAGAAATTAATGAACTAAAAAAGAGTATAAATAAAAAAAATATTTTATTAGAGTTTATATTGAGAAAAATTTAAAATATGAAAGTTAATTCTTATTATATAAAATATTTAATTGTATATTATATTTTAGTGTATGATGCACAATAGTTTTTGATACTATTAGATATAGTTTAATTCTATAAAATATAAATAATAAAGGTAGAAAGATCTACTTAATTTATCCTATCAGAATAATCCTTTAATCAGGCACTTTATTTTTAAAAAAAAGGGATTTCCTTTATATTTGAGGTATGAACCCAAAAGCTTAAATTTAGCTTATTTTTAA